AGGTAAAGGATTCAATCCTTTTTAAGAAATCAAGTTTTTGATCGGAATATGAATCAAACCGAAAGATCCCTTAACTCTTAAGGGGATTCATAGAACGAATCACACTTTTACCACTAAACTATACCCGCTATAACTATAATAGAATATTATATACAAATGAACTTTTTGTCGAACAGAGGAATTGGGCGTAATAAAGATAGGATCATAAAAGAATCATGAAAATGCGAGTGTCGACGTTTTTCGCGGGGGGTTTCAATTTAATGAGATTCCGCGGAAAGAAAGGGGGGCTCTTTTAAATAACTAAATAACAAGCTCTACCTTTTCTTTTGCTGGAGGGGTTTTAATAGATATGGCTCGTTAAAACCACTGAAATCATAACAGAAAAATGCATTCATTATTATTTTACAACCCATAGTTTCATTTTTTTTATTCCCGTAAGGTCGTCAAGTAACTCAAAAAGGGAGAGGGAATTATAAAATAAGAAATGCGACTTTTATATAATTTATATCCATTTATATAAAAAGAATGGAAATAGCCCCGCGTCTTTTTATTGCTGCTTTAATAGCAAGCATTTTTGTTTTCAAATTCAAATCAGCTAAATTCTTTTAGCTAGGATTCGTTGGAACAAAAAAAGGCCCGGCTAGGTATTGACCGGGCCAGGCTATGGGAATAAAAGGAACAAAATCAAAGCAACGGGGTCTTCTTTATTTTTCTTTAGATTTGTCTATTGGATCTTTCGAGCCCTTACTTATATCTAAATGAAATTGCTGGTAAAAGTTGTACATATCTATAGAATAAAGAAAGAGAAAGAAAGACTTTTTTCAATCCTTACTTCATGTGTAATGTAACATAGTAATTATTACCTTTTTCAATTGGGAGAGATGGCTGAGTGGACTAAAGCGGCGGATTGCTAATCCGTTGTACGAGCTATTCGTACCGAGGGTTCGAATCCCTCTCTTTCCGTTTCCATTGATGATTGATTTATCTTTCAAATTTGGCAAACCCCTTTTTCTTTTTCCTAGTTCAGCATGTGGAATAGATAAAAAAATCCTAAGAAATCAAGCAAGGAAAACGAAAACCCTTTTTATTCTTCACGTCCAGGATTACGTCCTGGATCATTAGATAGAAATCCAAAGATGAACAGAGAAACAAAGAATATCACTACTGTGTAAACGAAAAGTTTAAGAGTAAGCATTACACAATCTCCAAGATCATTTTTTGGAAAAAACGAGAAAAGATAATAGATCCTCCATTTTTTATACTAGAATATTCTAAATATTAGAATATTCTAATAGATTCTATCCTATTTTGACACCAAGAAATGAAGTGATTTCTAAAAATAGAAAAGGATTTTCTGAAATTCAAAGTCATTTGTAATAAGAGTCGCTCATTACCAAAAATGGATTTCATACCCCAATTAGAGATTGTGGGGGACCCTAATAGGGTTAGGGTCTTTCGTTGGAAAAAGGTCAGAATGACGAAATGGGTCGAGCTGGGTTTTGATTTCTCGAGGTTATCCCCGACTTTCCATGTTTGAATCGAAGGTTCATACTGTATTAGTTGCTCTTCTTAATTGTTAATTGTTAGAGTTTTTTTCTCGAATAAATCATGAATTTTCTGGGATAGTATTAAAGATTTTATCGAAAACTTACAGCAGCTTGCCAAACAAAGGCTAAGAGAAAAAAGAACAAAGGTATGACTGGCATAACATCTACGATAGGATTCAAAAAAGCATAGGCCTCGGGCAATTTGGCGAAGAAAAGACTAGTCGAATAAAGGGTAGAATTAAGACAGATATAGATCAAACTAAAGATATTAAGCATAACAGACATTTTGTTCTTGGAGATAATTGCATTTTGGTTGAGTTATTGATATAAATAAGGAAAAATGAAGTAAGGTAGACAAAAAGCCCCTCTTTTTCTTTGAACCCACCCAATCAAAAATCCTCCAATTCTCAAAAGAGAATAGAAGAAATCATACTTTCATACAATATCTTAATTGAATTATATGTAATGATCAATAAATTCAGTTGAATTCTATATCTACACGTGTCAAAATTCTAGCAAGAATCTAATCTAGTCTAGAAAAAGATTTTCTATAGATATTTGGACTGGAATTGACGAATACGCAACACCAACATTAGTCTTTATTAGTGTCGAATCGAAATCTAAATGGGGCGTCGCCAAGTGGTAAGGCAACGGGTTTTGGTCCCGCTATTCGGAGGTTCGAATCCTTCCGTCCCAGAGCATTCTATCAGAATAAAGATTCTTTTTTAAACAACCTTCTGTTTAAAGGTATAATATTAGTCATAGAATGTGATTCTTTTTTTTTTTAATGATTCAGAGAAGAATCATATCTTTTTTTTTCACAACAAACTGAATGGAATTGAGTGCAAATGACACGCAAATGTAACTGAATCTGTTTGTGATCCAGGTAAGATGGTAACATAGATCACAAAAGTTTGAATTCAAAAGGGGTAGTGCGGGCTTTTCATCATATGCCCATCCCTTCATATTGAAGGAAGTTAGTTACTTAGAAAAACCTAGGGTCTCATCTCTATATTGAATTTTCAATGATTTATTTTGAATCAAAATGCGAAGAGGCCTATTTTTCCTATTTATTTTTCCCTACCCCTTAAACTTAAATGAGGTATCCCAAATTATGAATCTTAATGTTCTGCGGATCTCTGAATTCTAAATAAGAGTAAGAGGGGGCCTCTTGGTACTAACTAATTAAATTCACTCAATGAGATTACATCTCTTAAGGCTGGGTTAGGGTAAAATAATAAATAGTAGCAAGGATGTAATCTGGACTTGTTTGTCTTTGTCCCTAGACAAGAGATAGTTCATATTCCATAAAAAGAGATCTTTTTGAGATTTATGAATCATCATTTCCATCGAATTCGGGGAGTAGATGGCCCTTAATCAGCAACCAAAGATATTTATGAATTTAAATCTCTGTGTCTGTTCGAATCACATTAACAAAGAATCAAGTTACATATGGAACCAATGTATTTTTTTTTGAACTTTTTAGGGATTGGGTGTTTGGCTTTAATGAATAATTGTAAATCTATCTAATCTAACAATTGAGACGGGGGGTGACTCATACATTTTATTCACTTGAATGACAAAATTGCAGAAAGATTACTTAACCCCGGGTTAAACAAAATATGAAAATACATATAAATGAGGAAATGCTTAGCTTCTCTGTATGTATTGTTTGATTTCGTTGTATTTCAGTGATAGCAGTCTTTCGATTTTTGTAAAAAAGAATTGTAATTGCTTCAATGTGAAAATGGAAATTTTTAACATAGAATATCCATAACAGTAACAGTTGTTCGGTCTATCTGATATGAAAACCCTCTTTTTGTCCATCTGATTGATAAAATCAGAATTCAAAGGACCTAACTCTTACCTTACATCAGTCTTTTTTAGCTATATCACAAAAAAAAAAAAAGAAATTGAATTTCTTGTTCGATCTAGTTATCTGCTTTAAATTATTGATGAATCAATTCGAAAAGAAAGAGAGATTTCTCTTTGATGATCAAATGTAGTATTTACTGTCAAACTTTATTCAAATAATGATGTAGAAATAGGAAACTTTTTCAATTAGAAAGATTTTTACTGATTCCTTGGGGGTTGAATCTTTGATATTTGAAGAAGTTAGAGTTGGGTCAATGTCAATCTAAATCTAGCCCTAGCCTATCGAGTCACTTGAGGATACAAGATTCAAAAAGAATGCATTTATTCGTATTATTTATATTAGTATTTCCATATTTCTCTTAGATATTTCTGTTAATTTGTTTTTTTTAGAAAATCATATTTTTCAGAAAAATTTGGATCATCTATGTATAGAATAAAAAGGGATAGGTTACTATGTCTATGGACGGCTGAACCAATGACTATTCATGATTCCACAATTGAATCAATTCCATACGGGTTACAAATTAGAGGAATGTTATGGTAAAACTTCGTTTGAAACGATGTGGTAGAAAGCAACGTGCGACTTGAAGGATGCGATCCGGTGTGGATTCTTAGTCTTACATCCACCATTTTATATAGGAATGAAAGTGCTCTTGGCTCGACATCATTTGTTGCACTATTGTTGCACTATAACCCCTCTTTTTTGTTGGGTTGTAATGTAAATAAACATAGTACATGATGGAGCTCGAGTAGAAAGTATTAATTCATTTCTCGGGGGCAAAGATCTAGGGTTAATGCCAATCAATAAATTGAAACAACTTCGTAAGTAGATCTTCGATATAGAAATCGAAAGGATCCGATTTCAGCAAGTTTCAATTTAAAAAGAAAATTTGTTGGAATTGAGAAAACTCTTTTGATCCAAAGTGTATCACCCGAGAATCAACCGTTCGTATGATTCTTTGGTAGAAAGAAATCACAAAAGGGGTATGTTGCTACCATTTTGAAAAGATTGAGAAACACCGAAGTAATGTCTAAACCCAATGATTTAAAACAAAGAGAAAGGATCCCGAAACAAGGAAACACCGTTTTAATTGTCTCAATAACTGGATCAAAATAAAGAATCAAAATAGATTTTCAATGAGACAAACAAAAAAGGGGGTTAAAGACTACTCAATAAATGAAATTGCCTAAAGATTTTCCTTTGAGCTATTTTTGAGAATTATACAACTTGAGTTATGAGTACAAATGCTTTTTTTTTTAGGAGGGACGAAGAAAAAAACGAGTGAAATCATAGTCTAATTTATTTTATGGACCTTTTTGCCATTCATTAGAATTCTATATCATTCATTAGAATTCTATATTCTATATATAGAATATAGAGAAAACTTCGAATCATTTTTTCTCGAGCCGTACGAGGAGAAAACTTCCTATACGTTTCTAGGGGGGGTATTGTTTATCTACATCTATCCCAATGAGCCGTCTATCGAATTGTTGCGATTGATGTTCGATGCCGAAGAGAGGGAAGAGCTCTTCGGAAAGTGGGTTTTTATGATCCGATAAAGAATCAAACTTATTTAA